CGAAAAAAGTCACAATTTGTCTCTCCCGCCGGGCGTGTGTGCCTACCAACCCAACAAGTTGTTTCAGTTGTTGAAAGGATTCCGTTGAAAAGTGAAGAAGGACAAACAAGCAATAAAAAATTCGAGACGAAACTGCTGGTGGGTAATCTAAACAAATGACGAGGGATTCTTCGAGAAGTTAACAATTAGTCCTCATATTGAATGATTATGAATTATTCAGGGAATAATGGGTTTGAAACATACACGAGGAAGGTTCTGGGAGCAATATCAGTAGTGAATCTCTTATGAACCAAGAGCCGTGTGAAGTGAGAATTTCATGCACGGTTCTGAATGAGCGGAAAGATAGAAAATCTTCTTTTCGACTCTGACTCTCCTACACCAGTCGTTGCTTCTTTCTCTGTTACCTCTAAAGTAGCAGCTCCAGCTTTATTTACGCGACTCTTCGGCCTAATTTTCCCACATCTACCTAATGAGTGGCATATCGTGGTAGGATTATTGGCCACTTCTAGCATGATATTAGGAAATCTAGTTGCCGTTACTCAAATAAGCATGAAACGTATGCTAGCTTATCCCTCTATAAGCCAAATTGGATATATTATGATTGGAGTACTTGCTGCAGACCCGGAGAACGGTTATGCAAGTATGACAACTTATACGTTTATTTATATATTCATGAATCTGGGAACTTTTGCTCGTATCACCCCATTTGGTTTACGAACCGGAACTGATAATATTAGGGATTACGCGGGATTATACATGAAGGATCCTGTTCTAACATTCTCTCCGGTTTTACGTTCACCATCCCTAGGGGGTATCCCTCCACCATCCGGTTTTTTCGGTAAACTCTATCTCCTTTGGCATGGATGGAAGGCTGGTTCGTACCCATCAGTTCTGGTAGCGCTCGTCACAAGTGTCATCTCTATCTACTATTATCTCAAAATAATTAAATTAATGTTCACTGGGAAGAATGGGAGGAGCGATGCATCCACAACTTATATACAAAATTCATTAGTTTCTCCATCAATTTCAATTTCAAAAAGTTCTATTGAAATAGCTATGATCATTCGTGCACTAGCATCAATCCTATCGGGTATATTAATAGATCCCATTATCGGGATCACACGGAATACTTTATTCTAGACTCACTTCAAATTGTGACGCGAACTTTTTTTTTCAAACGACTTTTATCAAATATCAAAAGCCGGTTCTGCTTCTGCTGTCCCAACTAGTCTGTCTCTACAACTTACGAAATAGTTATATCTTCCTCGGTAATTGATCCTGACATTCTCCTATCTAGCTTGTATCTGCCTTTTCGCACCCGGAATCACTTGCTAGGAAAATGATCACTCGTCTATTCCGGGGGAGATATAAGTATTTCCGCGCGATGCGCAGCTGGGGTTGGGCAGTGACAACCCATGCTGCTATATCCAAGTA